ATGTTGATTGTTACTACAGGCCTCTTGAATATTCTCTTTCCCTATTTTTTTTTTTTGTGTGTAATATGGCTTTTATTATTGTTTTTTTATCATTGAAATTGATAGGAATTTCTCTTGTTAAGACCCTATGAATCGATTGAAACCCCAGATTCATACTAGAACCACGATGATTCAAAAAAACCCCAAAGTTAAGCCAAAAGATTCCTTGAGTAAGAACCATTGGATCATCACTTATTCAATCAATAGGATAGGTATAATGACTAAAAATACAAAAAAATGAGAATTCTATGTTGGTTAACCAAAAAAAGGAATTTGAAAGAAGAAAAATCTTTCGATTTCTAACTTCTAATTCTTTCTTTTCAAAGAAAATTTTTTTGAATCCGATCGAGAGGTCTTAATATTAAATATGAATCATAGTTCAAATATTTCTTGATCTATTTTATATATTCCGTGTTCCAGATACCAGAATGAATATCCGACGAGTTAGAACCATCTCTATCAGGATAAGATGACAGACTCATTCTCCGTATTATCAATAGGATCAATTATAACAAGTCACACACTCATATTCCGGAAATACAGAAAGAAAGAAATTCCGCGATCGAACTACCACAAAGGGGGTTAAAAATAGAAATGGGAGCCCGAAAAATTCACTTTGTATTGAAAGGCTAGAACTTTCTGGTTCTTTTGGATTTCATTTTCTTGTGTATTTAATTCATTGAAATTCCATCCAGTAAAACAGAAGAATTATAAATTTCCAAAATAATAGATAGGAATATTGCAAATAAAGCCATTGCAACTCCCATCAAAGGAGTAGTTCCCCATCCAGGAGCTACTTTACCATATTCCGAATTCAATGGTTTCAATAAAGCCCCTACGGTAGTAGGTTTTGGACGAGCTCTAGAACTACCCTCAACGGTTTGTGTAGCCATAAATCCGATTGTATTCATTGAGATCTGTTGACTTTGTATACCATTCCGTTGTAAATAAATGATTTTTATCATAGATCCATTGTGGTCTTGAACTTATATAATAATGGAAACAGCAACCCTAGTCGCCATCTTTATATCTGGTTTACTTGTAAGTTTTACAGGGTACGCTTTATATACCGCTTTTGGGCAACCCTCTCAACAATTAAGAGATCCTTTCGAGGAACACGGGGACTAGTTGAAGTAACGAGCCGTCCAGTACTGGACGGCTCGTTACTTCAATTGAGATAATGAAAAATTATTTCATCTTTTTAGTTGGAACTTTAGGAGGTTCACGAAAAAAGATAGCGAAAAAAATTATCCCTAGAGTCGAGACTAATAGAAATGTATAAACTAATGCTTCCATAGATTCGATTGTGGTTTACAATTATAGCTTCCATACCTGTTTACTTGGTATTATTTTCCTGATAATGATAAAAAAAAAGAGTCAAAAAAGGGCAGTGACTCAAATCAAGATTTTTCTAGTATCCTATGTCAAATCAAAAAAAAAAATAGAGGCCAAAAATAACAAAGCAATGGTGTATTAGACTCCTTGTCTTCTTGTAGTCGGATCTCCAAGTTTTTGGAATGTTCCGAATTCTACTTGAGCATCCAAATCTGGGTCAATACCAGCAAAAACATCTCTGAACAAGGTTCTGGCCCCATGCCAAATGTGTCCGAAGAAGAATAGTAGGGCAAAGGAAGCGTGCCCAAAGGTAAACCAACCCCTTGGACTACTACGAAAAACACCATCAGATTTCAAAGTAGCACGATCTAATTCGAAAATTTCACCCAATTGAGCACGTCTAGCATATTTTTTCACAGTAGCGGGATCGCTATAACTGACTCCGTTGAGTTCGCCACCATAAAACTCAACAGTTACACCTACTTGTTCAACGCTATACTTAGATTCCGCTCTTCTAAAAGGAACGTCAGCTCTAACAATTCCGTCCCCGTCTATCAAAACGACTGGAAATGTTTCAAAAAAAGTAGGCATACGGCGTACAAAGAGTTCACGTCCTTCTTTATCTCTAAAAATAGGGTGTCCTAACCATCCAACAGCTATTCCATCGCCGTTGTCCATTGAGCCCGCTCTAAATAATCCCCCTTTTGCCGGATTATTCCCAATGTAATCATAAAAAGCTAATTTCTCCGGAATTTTCGACCAAGCTTCTGATAAACTTTGATTTTCGGCTAGTCCAGCACTTACTCTTCGATATATTTCTTGTTGAAAGTATCCCTGATCCCATTGATAACGAGTGGGGCCAAATAATTCGATCGGGGTAGTTGCCGAACCATACCACATAGTTCCAGCAACAACAAAAGCTGCAAAAAAGACAGCAGCGATACTACTTGAAAGAACTGTTTCAATATTGCCCATACGTAATCCTTTGTATAGACGCTGAGGCGGACGGACACTAAGATGGAATAGGCCTGCTAATATGCCCAATGTCCCTGCTGCAATATGATGAGAGGCGATTCCTCCCGGAACAAAAGGATCAAAACCCTCCACGCCCCATGCTGGACTTACAGGTTGCACTTTTCCAGTTAGTCCATAAGGATCGGACACCCATATTCCAGGACCATACAAGCCTGTTACATGAAATGCGCCAAAACCAAAACAAGCCAACCCGGAAAGAAATAAATGAATTCCAAAAATTTTAGGCAAATCCAAAGAAGGTTTTCCTGTACGTTCATCAGAAAATATTTCTAGATCCCAATACACCCAATGCCAAATAGCTGCCAAAAAGCACAAGCCAGAAAACACGATATGTGCTCCGGCCACACCTTCGTAACTCCAAATACCCGGATCTGTTATAGTCCCCCCTGTAATACTCCAACCGCCCCATGAATTGGTTATTCCTAAACGAGTCATGAAAGGTATAACGAACATACCCTGTCTCCACATTGGATCAAGAACAGGGTCAGAGGGATCAAAAACTGCTAATTCATATAGAGCCATCGAACCGGCCCAACCAGCAACCAGAGCTGTATGCATGATATGGACAGAAATCAACCGGCCGGGATCATTCAATACGACGGTATGAACACGATACCAAGGCAAACCCATGGAAATACCCCTTTATCAAAGATAAATGACACTATGTAACTTTATTGCATTGGAAAATACTATGACTATGCAATGGACCCCTTTTGTCCAATGGATTCTCTCGGAACAAGGGTTAATATTTGTTCTATTCTGTTGGTAATAATGGAACAATTATGGTTGTAGGAACAAAGAGAAACAAATCTATTCTATACCCGATAAGTAGCAATACGCAATGGGGAGTTGATACCATCTTCGCTCAGTGAATGCTTTCATACTTGTTCATTATTGGAAGGCTATATTCGTAAGAATTTTTCTTTATTTATTCTATCTTTTTCTTTTTTTTTTCATAAATTTTTAGAATCTATCCAGAAAATATGATAAAGAAAGGTTGATATTATGAAGATAATAACCCTATTATTACGTTTCCACATCAAAGTGAAATATAGTACTTAATTCTTTTTTCTTTCATTTAATGCCTATTGGTGTTCCAAAAGTTCCCTTTAGAAGTCCTGGAGAGGAAGATGCATCTTGGGTTGACGTATAGTGCGACTTGTCGGATATATTGGGTCATATGGAATTTCCCCGTTCTCTCTCCCGATTGAGATATCCTCCCTTTCGCCCAAGAAAGATTGATTGAAGTATCAAAAATTTGGAGCGTGAAATGCAATTAGATCCATTTTTGAGTTTTAAGGGGATTCGGATTAATATTCTCAATTAGAATAATTTATGGTTGGCTTGGTTGGACCAATAAAATGAAGTATCCAGGCTCCGTTTATAAAAACCCCAATCCCAATTGGTAATATATTGAAGATTACTACTTTAATTTTAAATTACATATGTTTTATTTACTTTAACTTGATCGTTTTGATTTGAAATTTGAAATAAGAATGATGTCAATCTTAATCACTCGAATAGAATAATGAATATGTTGAATATTTCATTTGTCGAAAGAAAAGATATGAAATGAATAAAAAGGGGAATTCTTAACAAAAAAAAACACAAGTGGTATTGGAAGCATTTGTCCTATATGTGCAAATCGAAATCGGGCAGATCTTTACCCGGAGTAGAACATCAACCTAAAAAAAAATTAAAGAGACCCGTTCAAGAACAAGAAAATGACATCGTGATTTGGATTGGATCTCGATGAAACAATACATCAATGAAAAGTGAGTTCGATAAGTTTAGTAAATTCTATTTTTCTTTTCTATTCTAAATAGTTATATGAGGAATTAGGGAAAGGAGAAAAAAGGAATATTTCTTGAAAAAGAGAATAGAAAAAACCTTCATTATTCATTAGAAGTTGGAAAAAATCTCTATGAAAAATGAAAAAGGAATAGAATCTACACATTGATTTTATCACAATTTTTTTTGAACCGTATGCGTCAAAAGGTGCATGTACGGTTCTTAAGGGATACAATTTGACCCTAATCAACCGACTTTATCGAGAAAGATTACTTTTTTTAGGCCAAGAGGTCGATAGCGAGATCTCGAATCAACTTATTGGTCTTATGGTATATCTCAGTATCGAGGATGATACCAAGGATTTGTATTTGTTTATAAATTCTCCTGGCGGATGGGTAATACCCGGAGTAGCTATTTATGATACTATGCAATTTGTGCGACCAGATGTACATACAATATGCATGGGGTTAGCCGCTTCAATGGGATCCTTTATCCTGGTCGGAGGAGAAATTACCAAACGTTTAGCATTCCCTCACGCTCGGCGCCACTGAGTTTTTTATTTGAGAGAAAAAAAGAAAACTATGCCTTCACCATATGAAATATTCAAATTAAGTAATAATAGCATGGCACTTTGAATTCGATATGATAAATGAGAAAATTTTATCTCTATTTTATTTTCAAAAAATGAGATTATGTATCGAAAGAGTAGTATGAGATAAAGAGTATTCCCGATTTTTTTATCAGGAGTCCTTTTCAGCGTCACAAACTTTTCTTCATACCAAAAAATTCTTAACAATATTTATGTTTGAAAGAGTAAAAAAAAAAAAAGAAACTTTGGGATTGCTGAATTACAGACGAAATAAGTATATAAAGCAACGGAGCCATCATAGTATTTTGGAACTCCTCTGAAAAGAAGGGTGGTAATTGGATGATTTACTGATCCGGATCTGATCGATCCTATTTTTCTCTTTCTTGACGAAAAATAAATGTAAATTACATTATAGAGCCGTATGCAATGCGCAAAAGATGCACGTACGGTTGTTCAATTCTATCTTTTTTATTGTTTTGCTAGTATATAGTTTTTCTCTTCGCCTCATCATGCGAGATAGAAGAACCCCTTTTAGGGTATATCATCAGGGTAATGATTCATCAACCTGCTAGCTCTTTTTATGAGGCACAAACGGGAGAATTTATCCTGGAAGCGGAAGAATTATTGAAATTGCGCGAAACCCTCACAAGGGTTTATGTACAAAGAACAGGCAAACCCTTATGGGTTGTATCCGAAGATCTGGAAAGAGATGTTTTTATGTCAGCAACAGAAGCCCAAGCTCATGGAATTGTTGATCTTGTAGCGGTCGAATAAAACGACTAAAAATAGTTAACCATTTGATATTTTATCTTGTTACGGGGTTTACCATTAATTATGGGTTTAATATTCTATTAACTTCGATTAAGTAGAAATAATTCATAATCATTATCATTCGGTTAGGATTGATCTAAACCAGCCCATTATGTATATGATTCAGCATGCCAACTATTAAACAACTTATTAGAAACACAAGACAGCCAATCAGAAATGTCACGAAATCCCCCGCTCTTCGGGGATGTCCTCAGCGCCGAGGAACATGTACTAGGGTGTATGTGTGACTCGTTCAGATTATGGACTGGAACAAAAGCAAATAAAGGAAAGCATTTTTCCAGTATCAATGATCAGTACCAGTGAATAGGATAAAATGGAAGAACTCCAGTCACTATCGAAAATGAAAAAAAAAGACCTATTCATCTATTGTGTATGAAATTTATGGTTTCTATTGGTATAAATCCGATTTAAGATGAGAAAAATTTCCCATTGGTAGCGAACGTTATCCATTAAGCGGGAAATCTTATTTTTAGAGCATATAAATTATGCTCTCATTCTTTGAAGAACGGACTAACAGGGTCAGCTATCCAGCTAACCTTCCAAATTAAATACCGTTACTGTATAGGTGGATCTCTTTGTGAAAGACCTATTACTGAATAATTCATGGGTAGAGCCAACAAGTTTGAACTGTACAAGTTATCAATAACATTCAGTAAATGAAGTATAATAAAGTATAAGAGCTCCGGTGTATAGAGAGGACCTCACCGTTTAAGAAGTAACCATAGAAACGAAGGAACCCACTATTTCTTTATTCATCTATATTCAAATTGAATTTACATTTCTTTTTTTTTTTTTTTACATTAATTTAATATTTTAATATATAATACATTTTTTCTTTTTTTGTCTTGTTTCAAGGCAAAATAAAATGTCTAAAAATAAAAAAAGAAAAAAATTGTGGTCGGGAAGGTTATAGTAGCAAAAGCCATTGGGATTTTTATTTTATACATTGGAAAAATCCGTTTTGTTATTAATAGAAAGGATAAAAGAATAACTCAAAAAAAGAAAATCAATTAGTAAATTAGTAATTAGTTATTCTAGTTATTCATCAAAGTTTCATTTATTCAATGACTAGAGTTAGACGAGGATATATAGCTCGGAGACGTAGAACAAAACTTCGTTTATTTGGATCAAGCTTTCGAGGGGCTCATTCAAGACTTACTCGAACTATTGCTCAACAGAAAATAAGAGCTTTGGTTTCGGCTCATCGGGATAGAGATAGGCAAAAGAGAGATTTTCGTCGTTTGTGGATCACTCGGATAAACGCAGTAATTCGGGAAAACGGGGTATACTATAATTATAGTAATTTTATGCATGATCTGCACAAGAGACAGTTGCTTCTTAATCGTAAAATACTTGCACAAATAGCTATATTAAATAGGAATTGTCTTTATATGATTTCCAATGAGATCATAAAAAAAGAAGATTGGAAAGAATCCCCCGAAATGATTTAAATGAAGTTCCCCGGAGTTTATTCTCCGGGAGGATAGAGTAGAAATTAGTTTGATAAAATACGATAAATAAATAAAAATCAACAAACCCATTCAAAAGAAAAAATCTTTTTTCCCGATTTTTTTTATCTTACGACACGATAATCAAACCTAGATTTTTTTAGAACAAAACATCAATCCGTGTTTGAGTTCAGATTCGAATTTTGATTCCAAATTTTGATTCAATTAAATAAAGAGTAAGCCTATTATTTATATTTTATTTATATTTATTTTTGGTTCTAAAACTGGCAGTTCTAGCAGTCGACTCGATTCTTTCAAATTGTTTCTCATTATTAAGAAAAGGTAACAAAGATAAAATACGAGCTTGTTTTATAGCAATAGTAATTAATCGTTGTTGTTTCAAGGTCAATCTATTCACTCGCCTAGATAATATTTTTCCCTGTTCACTAATAAATCGGCTAATTAAACTCATGTTTCTATAATCAATTCGATCCCCCGATTGGATCGAGGGCAAACGCCTGCGAAAAGATCGCTTGGATTTAATAAAGGGTCGCTTGGATTTATCCATAGTTTGTTTAGTTTATTCCTTATACCGATACCGAAAATCCTATTTCGGCTGGACCTTAAAAAAATTAGAATTAAGAAATAGGATTTGGTTTGTTTATTTCGATTTTTTATTTTGAATTTTTATATAAATATAAAATTATATAAATATAAAATTAGAATTATATTATATAATATATAATGAAAATCGTTTTGTCCCCTTCCTTGAAAGGATGATAGACAGACGTTTGGTTCGATCTATTTCTTTATCTCTCCGTGAATTGTATGTTTGTAACAATAGGGACAGAATTTTCGCAATTCCAACCGACTAGGCCTATTGTGTCGATTCTTTTGAGTAATATATCTGGAAATGCCCCTTGATCCCTTATTAACACTCTTTCGAACACAACTGGTACATTCCAAAATTACTTTTACTCGGGCATCTTTACCCTTAGCCATCAACCTAACCTCCTTTTTGATTTTTGATTCAAGCAACTTTTTTTTATTTTCGACCCGAAGTGAAGAAGAAAGAAAAAGCAAAAAAATAGAAGTTGCTAACTCGAAATACAATTAGAAAGATTTCGTTGCAATCAATAGGATAATTATAGTAAATAAATTAAGAAATACGACGTAATCAAATGGTTTCTAACTCTATTTCGAATCACAGTATTTCATTTAAGTATCTTGTATGATACTCTTATCCTAGATCCACATTTTCATTTCCGTTCTAACTCTTTTTTTTTTCATTCGAACCTGAGCCCAAGTTTTGATGAGGTTGAATCTACTTTTCTTCTTTCTCTTTTTCTTTTCTAATATATTATTAGAAAAGAAAAAGAGAAAGAAGAAAGAAAAGGGGTAAGGGATTAGTCACAGATAATTGATTCTATCTCTAATATTCGTTACCCCTTTTCCATGTCAATAACTAGAATTAAAAAAAAGGGAATGTCAACGCATCTGGGAAAAAACGATTGATTTCTATTAATAAACCAGCTAAAGACCCAAACCATAGGGTGCTTATTACCGGCGCCACGGAAAGATATGTTTTAAAATCTCGCATTGAAAATCCTCCTTCTTTATTTCTTTAATGTAATATATAAAAAAAGTAATACATATCTAATCTACGATCAAATGTATATATCGTTAAAGACTACTTGTGTTTGTACACGAAATCCTTAAGCTAAGTCAAATTAAAATGTAAATTAATCCTGAATCCTGTAAATAAGAAAATAAGATTTTTTTTAAGAAAAAGAGTAGCATGCCCCTTCCTACTAAGCATTCCCGAAAAGTATTTTTTTTTTATTTACTTTACGACACGACAGGTTTGTTTTTCATATATATCCCAATACTTTTCTTATACCTTATAAGATAAGAGACCAACAAAGAAGAAATGACAAGATATATTTCCTATGTATATAGGAAATAACGATGTGGAAAACACGACAGGTATTCTTTACAATTACACTATAAAAAAAAACCAATTGAATTGAAAGGGATGTAGCGCAGCTTGGTAGCGCGTTTGTTTTGGGTACAAAATGTCACGGGTTCAAATCCTGTCATCCCTACCTAATTACTTTTCCTCTGAGAAGTAAGGAGGAATTAATTGAAATCGATTCAAATTAAAAACGGAATCTCGCATTTTTTTTTATCATACTCTATAGTGTTTGCATGCTGGATGTAGATGTAGTTTTTGGTTACAAAAAAAAGTTTTCTTTACAGTGTTATCTATTGTGATAAGAAAGCGCTCTTAGTTCAGTTCGGTAGAACGTGGGTCTCCAAAACCCGATGTCGTAGGTTCAAATCCTACAGAGCGTGATTCCATTCTTGTTCGATCGAATTGAATTCACGAATTAGGATGAAATGACTGAACAGTAATCTAAATTGGACCTCCTGTGTATTAGAAAAAGGAGGAGGTCAATCGAAAAAGATTTGTTAATTAATCAAAGGTCCAACTGATCGCCACGTCTGTATTGTAAATATGCAGTTACGAATAATCCAGCCAAAGTAATAGGAATTAGACCTAAGACGATTCCAAATAGAAAAACTTCAATCATTTCAATTCGTTTGAAAAAAAAAAAAAGAAAGGTAATAGCTATCTCTAAATATTAATATTAATGTGAATTGCCCATGAATCTCAATAAGAAAAAATTATCAATTGATGCGGTAAAGAATTATAAAATATATGGAATGCCACAGAAAGATTTCTTGAGTTGTTCATTCAATTAATTTCAAATAAGTCGTATCTTGCTCAGACCTATAAATAGAGCGGAGGTTATAGTTAAAGCTGCTAGTAAAAAACCGAAATAACTAGTTAGAGTAGGCATGAGGGAGCTAAATGAAATATGTTTTTTTTTATACATATGTTTATAAAGCACTTACCTAAGTTTCCATT